AAGAAATCATGCATTTTCTAGGATATTTTTATTAAAGATCTCATCGAAAACTTACAGCAGCTTGCCAAACAAAAGCTAAGAGAAAAAAAAACAAAGGGATGACAGGCATAATATCTACGATTGGATTCAAAAAAGCATAGGCTTCGGGCAATTTGCCGAAGAAAAAACTACTCGAATAAAGGGCAGAATTAATACAGATCAAACTAACGGTATTAAGCATAGCAGACATTTTGTTCTTGGAGATAATTGCAATTTGATTGAGTTTTTGAGATAAGGAAAAAGGAAGAAAGTAAGTAAGGTAGACAAAAAATCCTTCTTTTTCTTTGAACCCACCCAATCAAAAATCCTCCAATTCTCAAAGGAGAATAGAAGAAATCATACTTTCATACAATATCTTAATTGAATTTTATGTAATGATCAATAAAGTAAGTTGAATTATATATCTATATGTATCAAAATCCTAGTACCAATCTATTCTATAGATATATAGATATTTAGACTGGAATTGACAAATAACCAATAACAAGATTATTGTTTCTTAGTGTGCATTCGAAATTGAAATGGGGCGTGGCCAAGTGGTAAGGCATCGGGTTTTGGTCCCGCTATTCGGAGGTTCGAATCCTTCCGTCCCAGAGCATATCCAGTTTTGATTAGGTATTTCGTGTTTGGCTCGAATGAAAAATTGGAAATCGATATAATGGTTGAGGCAGGGATGATTTATCCTATCCCTTATTATTATTCACTTTATGAAATTATGAAAAGATTCGAATTGAAATATTACTCAATTCCACGTTAACCAAAATACATATAAAATAAGGAAATGTTTAGCTTATACGGTATGTATCGTTCGAGTTCAATCACAAAAATTTCGTTTTTGGTATTCAAAAAGTAGAAATAGTTGAATCTATCCTATTGAGTCAATTGAAGATGAAGATTCAAAACCTTATTCGTTCTACTATATATTATAGATTTCTACTTCTTTCTATATCTCAACAAAATATTCTTTTTGTATGTCAAAATAGATTTATGTATGTTAAAGCTGCTGTCGTGCTAAGACTTTTGGGGAAAAATAATTCCACCTACCCATACATATCATAACACATATCTCATATATAGAAGTTACCTATACATATCATATATAGATCATATAGAAAAGAAAAAGTCTAGATTAAGATGGCTATGTACAGCTGAACCAATGACTATTCATGATTCCATAATTGAATCAATTCCATACCGGTTCCAAATTAGAGGAATGTTATGGTAAAACTTCGTTTGAAACGATGTGGTAGAAAGCAACGTGCGGCTTGAAGGACACGATCCGTTGTGGATTTTTCCATCCACCATTTTCGATTTATCTAGTAATGAAGGTGCTCTTGTCTCGACATTGTTTGTTCTGTTACACTCGAACCTTTCATTTTTGCTTGGGTTGTTAATAGTTCACGGTGGAGCTCGAGTAGAAAGGATTAATTCATTTCTCGGGGTCAAGGATCTAGGGTTAATGCCAATCAATTGGAACAACTTCGTAAATATATCTTCTTCCATATATAGAAATTGCAAGGATCCGATTCAAGCAAGTTTGCAATTCAAAAACAAAAGCAAAACTTGTTGGAATTGATCAAACTTTTTGGATTCAAAGTGTATCACGGGGAATCAACTGTCCATACGATTCTTTAATCAACAAAGGGTATGTTGCTGCCATTTTGAAAGCATTAAGAAAAGAAGCACCGAAGTAATGTCTAAACCCAATGATTTAAAATAAGGATCCAAAAACAAGGAAACGCCATTTTAATTGTCTCGATAGTCTCAATAATTGAATCAAACTAAATAATCTAAATCGAATTTTAAACGAGACAAAGAAAGTGGGGTAAAGACCACTCAATAAATGAAATTGACTAAAGATTTTCTTTCAGAGTTATCCAACTTGAGTTATGAGTACGAATGGTTTCTTTTTTTATTTTCAGGAAGAAAAAAGAAAAAAAAAAAAAGACTGAAATCATAGTATAGTCTAATTGATTGTATAGGCTCTTTTTCATTTAATTTATTAGAATATTTCAATTTCAATTGCATACATAGACAAAACTTCGAAGCAAATCATTTTTTCTCGAGCCGTACGAGGAGAAAACTTCCTATACGGTTCTAGGGGGGGGTATTCTTCATCTACATCTATCCCAATGAGCCGTCTATCGAATCGTTGCAATTGATGTTCGATCCCGAAGAGAAGGAAAAGACCTTAGAAAAGTGGGGTTTTATGATCCAATAAAGAACCAAACTTATTTAAATGTTCCTGCTATTCTATATTTCCTTGAAAAAGGCGCTCAACCTACAGGAACTGTTCATAATCTTTTAAAGAAAGCGGAAGTTTTTAAGGAACTTCCGTCTAATCAAACAAAATTCAATTAAAGAAATACCAAGGGGGGTAGCAACTTGTATAGAACTTTGTCTAATTTTTCTATACTTGTTTTTTTGACCCCCCTTTTCGGTTCTATTCTATTTATCATTGCTTCCGTCGAATCCGAGGTCTAGAACGAAAAAAAACTTAGTTTATTGATACGATAAATAAAAAATTCGGACATTTCCTTCAATTGTATGGTTTTCATTGGAACTCGACTAACCGAAAAGGAATCAACTTTGCTTATTCCACTTAGATTGATGAAATCCGTCTATTATGGACTACAAAATACGATATTTTTTTTTTCAATTCTTCCATTTAGACTTTTTGTATTATATCTAATTATATCTATATGTAGATTAAATATTTAGTGCTAATTGCATTGTGAAATTGAAATTCTTTTCATAATGCAGTTTATTTTGCTTTTTTCCAATGTATTCTTTTCTCAACATTTATATTGACAACAGCGTATCGAACAAATATAATTCATCTTGATAAGTGAAAGGGGGGTCTATTTATTTCCGCCCCATAGGTTTTTTTTCTTTACCTGAATTTTATTTAATTCAAATGATGTTTTTTTAGGTTTTTTGGTTGAAAAAAAGTCGATAAGAGGTGCTCTATCCATTTGGAAAATTCTCTATCTATTCTTGTTCTTTTATCTGAGAATTTCGTGTATTTTCATCTAATGAATTCGTTTTTCTGTTTCGAATGGATTCGAAAATCTGTTTTTTTTCAATTTCTTTGGTAGTTGAATGATTTGATTAGCGCATCTCCTTTCTCTTTGTTTCAACGTTTCAATTGAATTCATTGATTTTTCTTGTGTATCTCTACACCCCTTAGTTGAAATTATGTTTCATTTCTATTTTTTCTTTTTTTTTTCGGGTTGCTAACTCAACGGTAGAGTACTCGGCTTTTAAGTGCGGCTAGAATCTTTTACACATACGGATGAAGTGAGGAATTCGTCCATACCATTGGTAAAGTTTGGAAGACCGCGACTGATCCTGAAAGGGAATGAATGGAAAAAATAGCATGTCGTATTAATGGAGAGTTCTGAGGGTATTTCATTCTTATCGGATCGGTAAAAAACTTTGTTCGAATTCTTGGAACGCAACAAAAGAAAGTTGGGTCGAATGAATAAATGGATAGGGCCCCATGGCTTCAATTAATTATTAGAAAGAAAAAGCAACCAGCTTCTGTTCTTAATTTGAATAATTTCCCGATCTAATTAGACGTTAAAAGTAGATTAGTGCCTGATACGGGAAGAGCTTCTTCTCCCACTAGTGGATTCTCTATTTTTTAATGAATCCTAAATATTGGCATTCTCTATTATGGAATGGAGATGTGTGTGTAAAAGAAGCAGTATATTGATAACGAAAGTTTTTTCCAAAATCAAAAGAGCGATTAGGTTTAAAAAATAAAAGATTTCTAACCATCTTGTTATCCTATAACATAGACTAAATGAAATGGAAAAAAGAAAGGGCAGAGAATCTGTTGATAAGTTTACCTGTCTCCGAGGTATTTATTCTTACGAGAATTCCTTGTTTTGACTGTATCGCACTATGTATCATTTGATAACCCCTAAAACCTTCTACCTTTCATTCAAATCGAATTTCAAATGGAGGAAATCTTACAGCTAGAGAGATCTCAACAACACGACTTTCTATATCCACTTATCTTTCAGGAGTATATTTATGCATTTGCTCATGATCGTACTTTCAGTAGATCTATTTTGTCGGAAAATATGGATTCGGAAAATCAGGGTTATCAGAATAAATCCAGTTTACTGATTGTGAAACGATTAATTGCTCAAATGTATCAACAGAATCATTTTCTTATTTCTCCTAATGATTCTAACCAAAATCCATTTTGGGGTCGAAAGAAGAATTTGTATTCTCAAATCATATCAGAGGGGTTTGCATTTATTGTGGAAATTCCACTTTCTGTACAATTAATATCTTCTCTAGAAGGAAAAAAGAAAAAGATAGTAAAATCTCAGAATTTACGCTCAATCCATTCAATATTTCCCTTTTTAGAGGACAATTTTTCACATTTAAATTTTGTATTAGATATACTAATACCCCACCCTGTCCATGTGGAAATCTTGGTTCAAACTCTTCGCTATTGCGTAAAAGATGCCTCTTCTTTGCATTTATTACGATTTTTTCTCAACGAGTATTGTAATTCGAATAGTCTTATTACTACAAAAAAAGCCGGTTTCTCTTTTTCAAAAAGAAATCAAAGATTATTTTTATTCTTATATAATTCTCATGTATGTGAGTACGAATCCGTTTTCGTCTTTTTACGTAATCAATCTTCTCATTTACGATCAACATCTTCTAGAGCTCTTCTTGAACGAATCTATTTCTATGGAAAAATAGAGCATCTTGTGAACGTCTTTGGTAAGGTTAAGGACTGTCAGGTGAACCTATGGTTGGTCAAAGAACCTTGCATGCATTATGTTAGATATCAAAGAAAATCCATTCTGGCTTCAAAGGGGACGTCTCTTTTTATGAATAAATGGAAATGTTACCTTGTCACTTTTTGGCAATGGCATTTTGCGCTTTGGTTTCATCCAAGAAGGATTTCTATAAACCAATTATCCAACCATTTG